ACTTGAATTTGGATTAATAATCAGTTTTCTCTTTTATCCCACCTTCAGAAAAATGAAATATAGGCCCGCTATCGGGAGAATTCTCTGAAAGGTAACTATCTCGGTTTCATATTCATATATTATAATTATTTCATATATTATAATTAAATTATTATATAATTATGATTTATAGAATCTCTGAAAAAGACTTTCCTCTATAACATAAGGAAAAAGCTCACTATCTTTGGGATCTGATGCTACACCGCTGCTCAATACGCTAGTGGATCGACTCTATTACATAAGTTGATTCCTCACTTTTATCTCATATCATAAGATGATAAGATAAGTAAGCAGTTCTTATTGTATCAGCCCAAAACCCAGCTAATTGATCTTTACGGTGCTTCCTATATCAATTAGATCTTTTCTTTTATCCATAGAATAAAGTATTAAAGGCATATCTATTTCTTCATATTTCGGCTTCTAAAGAAGTCTCTTTCTTTGCTACAGCTGATAAAAATCGTTGCTTTGTACGATACATATGTAGCTTTTTCTTTACTAGTATTTTTATCCTCTTTCTATAGTGAAGATAGTCGCACGTAATGACAGATCACGGCCATATTATTAAAAGCTTGTGGTAAGAATGGGTTTCGTTCTAATGCCCGAAAATAATATTCCAAAGCTTTTGTATGTTCTCCGTTGCTTGTATGGATAAGGCCTATGTTATAGAGTATATAACTTCGATCATAGGGATCAATTTCTAGTCGCATAGCTTCATAATAATTCTGTAAAGCTTCCGCATAATTTCCTTCGGATTGAGCTGACATCCGTTACGGTCGTTCATTCTATTCAATCAAAGAATCCCCGTTCCAAAACCGTACATGAGATTTGCACTTCATACGGCTCCTCCCTTCTGTGCATAATTATAATAATCCATGAAATCAAAAAAGATTGAAATATTCTCATTATGAACTAACAGGGGCTAGCGTTTTTACAAGAAATATCTAGCCAACCCTTCTGTAAGAGGTCTTTTCTTAACACCAAGGGTGTTTGCGATAGATAGAAAAGAAAAGGTAACTCCAACAATTTCTTTGTCCGCAACGCCCCCTATTTCCAGGAATTAGTCACTTCAACAGCCTTCGATGGTTATATGGGTATCCAAAATACGAACGAGATGGATGTTTGTTTTCCCAACCATTCTTGTTAGTCCCGCTCCCGATAAGGAAAGGGGATAATTTAGAACAAAGTTTTCTCGTTGTTGATTCCTAGATGTAGTGCTTCTTCCCCTATGCCGCCTATTGGTACTATTGGAGTAGGATTAACCTATAATCCAGAACCTATAAACCTATAGGTGTAACCTTTCGCTCAAGACTCGAATCTAAAATAGAAGCATCGGAAGCTGCATCAACCGAGGATACACGACAGAAGGAATTGTTCTATATTTCAAACTTCACCTTCAACAAGCGTAGGTTTCTTTCAATAAAATTTTGTATTTCTATCTTGAAGCGTGGGCCTTTCTCGTAAGACTGAGAACGATAAATAAAAAGAATCAAATCGCACCATCTCTGTAATAGGTAAATGCCTCTTTTTCTCCTGAAGTTGTCGGAATTATTCGTAATAAGATATTGGCTACAATTGAAAAGGTCTTATCAATAAAATTTCCATTTATCCGCGATCTGGGCATAATTAATAATCCATTCGATAATTCTTCTCATTACCTCTCGTGGGAAAAGAATCCCACAAACAAAGGAATTTTACAGTACGAAATAACATAAAAACAGACTCAAAAAAAAAATTAATATTTTATTATTATAATTTATAATCGATTGGTCATATCTATACAGCAATACTATCAATGAAATGACTCGCTATTCACTCGTTTTCTGGGTCATAATCAAATCATAAGATTATGTAGGAGAGATGGCCGAGTGGTTTAAGGCGTAGCATTGGAACTGCTATGTAGGCTTTTGCTTACCGAGGGTTCGAATCCCTCTCTTTCCGTACCCTAACCTAATTTAGGTTCCTGACCCCAATGTATCAAATAAGAATGATATTATGTTATTTCAACAGTTAGACCTTTCTTTGATATTGATTCTCTATTCACAATTGTAATTGCTGTGGTACAAAAAATACTGTAATTAGAGTAGAAAGAGTATCCAAGGCATAAAAATATCCCCCGATCCATTTATGATACCTGACTGGGAGAGGAGAAAAATCCGGATCAAGTCCCTTATCTTAAGTCAATTTACTTCGGCGAAAGGGAAACAAAATTAACCGAACCCGTGTTCTGTTTTAGTTGGGTTCAAGTTTGACGAGAATAATATTCTACGACTAGCAACTCATTTATTTTCAAACCAACCCACTTACTATCTATTATTTGATTGACTAATCCTTGATATTGGGATGAATGAAGAGTCAGATGTTTTGGCAAGTTCTCATGGGAGGATGAATCAAGATAATTTTGAATCATAGCTCTGGATTTTTGTTCATCCCTTGTCGTAATAATATCTCGGGGTTTGCAGCGATAACTTGGTATATCTACTATACGACCATTAACCAAAATATGTCTATGGTTAACTAATTGTCGGGCTCCAGGAATGGTCGAAGCCATACCCAACCGAAAAAGGACATTATCCAAACGCATTTCAAGTAATTGTAGTAAAACCTGACCCGTTGAGCCTTTGGCTTTTCCAGCGATACGAACGTATTTAAGCAATTGTCGCTCTGTCAGACCATAATGAAAACGCAATTTTTGCTTTTCTTCTAGACGAATACGATATTGAGATCTTTTCCCGGACCGCGATTGGTTTCGAAGATCACTTCCGGGCGTAGGCTTTTTACTAGTAAGTCCCGGTAAAGCCCCCAGACGGCGTATTTTTTTAAAACGAGGCCCTCGGTAACGAGACATAAATACTCCTTTTTTTTATTTCATTTTACAGAATAAACCTAAATTAAGACTAAACTAAACGATAAACGAAGCGGCATCTACTGAGGTATTGTATTACAAAAAATAATGAGATAAATATTATTAATATCCAGACTTTTTTTTGGATATATTATATATAGGATAGGAGGAGGTTAGGAATATTTTTCTTGCTTTGTTTGGTAGAGCTCTAATCACTCCAATCCGTTTTTTATTTAAAGTTGTTGGAAGTTCTTACGTCAAAATAGATCAATGAACAGAAGAGGGAAGAAGTCTTTTCAATATTCCTTGATTTCAAGGAGACATTATTCATCATGTAAAAAAAAAAAAAAATAGAACTAAAGAAAGAAAAGCCGACTATCGGAATCGAACCGATGACCATCGCATTACAAATGCGATGCTCTAACCTCTGAGCTAAGCGGGCTTCCATAACAAAATTTTGTTGTATATATGAATTTCATAAATTACCGGGAACTAAATTAGCTATTCATAATTCATAGATGAATATAAATATCGATAGGAGTTATAGTATAGTAAAGAATATATTATAATAATTTTATTATTATATATTAGAATAATTAGGTTAGATATAATAATAGTACTTCGCTTTAGAGTAAAAAATAATCTAATTATATTAGAACGAAGGAAAAAGATTAAGGAAGGGATAGGGATAGACTAATGAGAAATTCTCTGGTTTAATTTGAAAAGGTAGGAAATGACAAAAAAAAGAATCGATCGTTCGAGTATTCAAAATATCGCCTACCAAATGAGAGGAAAGCGGCATATATATATGTGATATATATCCATCCATATTGAATTGCGGATACATCAATGATAGAATCATTTCTGATCGGAACAAATGCGGGTCCTCTGATAGAAATGAAAGAAGATAGAAAAGAAATCACAAACAAATAGGAGAAGCCAGAAACACTTTTCTATATGGGAATCCATATCTAAAGAATTCAATGGTTCTAGCCTAAATGAAATAAAGAAAGGGATGGCATCGGCATCCCAATGAGGTCCTAAAAAGGGGGATATGGCGAAATTGGTAGACGCTACGGACTTGATTGGATTGAGCCTTAGTATGGAAACCTACTAAGTGATAACTTTCAAATTCAGAGAAACCCTGGAATTAAAAATGGGCAATCCTGAGCCAAATCCTTTTTTCAGAAAAAGGGAAGGATAGGTGCAGAGACTCAATGGAAGCTGTTCTAACGAACGGAGTTGACTGCGTTGGTCGAAGACTCTTTTTTTGTAAAACTCAAGAAGGGATAAACCTATATATGTATATGTACTGAACTAGCAAAACAAAAAAAAATTCAGGAGATCAAAAGGGACTTTTGATCTATTTTTTTTTATTATTTATATAAAAAAATTCTTGTGAATCAATTCCAATTTAATATTTGCTGATCAAATCAGTCACTCTATACTATAGTCTGATAGATCCTTTAAAGAACTACAAAATTGGACGAGAATAAAGATAGAGTCCCATTCTACATGTCAATACTGACAACAATGAAATTTATAGTAAGAGGAAAATCCGTCGACTTTAGAAATCGTGAGGGTTCAAGTCCCTCTATCCCCAATAAAAGATTCATTTTACTTCTTAAACATCCCCCTTTTATCCTTTTTTTAGCGGTTCAAAATTAGCTATGTTTCTCATTCAATCTACTCTCTCACAAACAAAAATAAATAGGTGACGAAATGTTTATCTCGTATCTTATCACAACTCTTGTGAAATATATGATATACGCTCAAATGAACATCTATGAGCAAGGAATCCCTATGTGAAACATTCACAGTCCCTATACCCTCTAATTTCATTATTTTTAATTAGAAACTAAACTCAAAAAAGTATTAATCAAAAAAACCAGGGTCTGGGTAAGACTTTGTAATGGGTTTTTCGTCTATTTAATTGACATAGGCCAAGTCCTTTAGTAGTAGTAGTGTGGGAATGGTGCATCGGACGAGTTGGGATAGCTCAGTTGGTAGAGCAGAGGACTGAAAATCCTCGTGTCACCAGTTCAAATCTGGTTCCTGACATGTAGTTACTATATTAAATATTAATTAATAATATAATAGACTCATACAAATTAATCGA